TACCAGCTGAGCTATCCCGACCATTTCTGCCACACCCCCCTCATCTTACTAGATGCCTTGGGTCTATGTCAATTAAAAAAAAAGGCTTAAAGTCTTGGGAGGGGAATTTCATTTCTTGAATCCTTCAAAAAGAAGACTTTGTAAGTTTCAATATAAGCAAGAATATGAATTGGGAATCATTCAAACGGGGATTTCTTGCTCAAAGGTGTTCATTTATACGTATATCATATATACCACACGACTTGTGATATGTGATCACAAAAGAGAAAAAAAAAATGCTGCCCAGATCTTTTTGTAAATGGGATCTAGGGTAGCCGAAATGGTTCAGGAATCAATGAGCCTTTTTGGGGGTGGGGATAGAGGGACTTGAACCCTCACGATTTCTAAAGTCGACGGATTTTCCTTTTACTATAAATTTCATTGTTGCCCGTATTGATATTGACATGTAGAATGGGACTCTATCTTTATTCTCGTCCGATTAATATTAATAAAAAGTAAAAAGAAAAGATTGATCAGACTAATGGAGATGCAGTGGAGGATTTGAGCCAGGAATATTCGACTCTCTCTTCAACCTAGAATCGATTCATAACAATTCTTTTCTTTTTCATAAAAAGAAATGCGGATTCGGTTATCATTTTTGGGATCGTTTTTCGTTGCGTATACATAGTCTATATACCCTTATCCTTCGTCCTTTCGCTATTCGATAGAAAAGGGTTCGTTCATTTTACGTTCTTTTTTCTTTACCAAAAAAAAAGGTAGTCAACTCCATTTGTTAGAACAGCTTCCATTGAGTCTCTGCACCTATCCTCGTTTTTCCCTTTCGGAACCGAACCCCTGTTTGTTCTTGGAAAGGAGGATTTGGCTCAGGATTGCCCATTTTTAATTCCTGGGTTTCTCTGAATTTGAAAGTTATCACTTAGTAGGTTTCCATACTAAGGCTCAATCCAATTAAGTCCGTAGCGTCTACCAATTTCGCCATATCCCCTTTGTGTTTTAGGAATTCAATACCGCTCCCTCTTTTGTTTCATTTCTGCGGAAACTGTCGAATTCCGTAGATATGGATTCCTATATCGAAAGGTGTTTTTGTTTCTTGTCCGAAATGATTCTATTCTTTCTGTATCCGCAATTCAATATAGATGGATGTCTACTACCATAAAAGATATATACGCCCCGCTTACTCTCATTTTTCTCATGCAATCCGTAGGAATACTCGAAGGGTCGATTCTTTTTTTTTTTTTCGTCTTTTCTTTCAAAAAGAACATTGAAAAATGAAAAAGAAAATCCTATTTTCTTATCTAATTAAGAGTAAGGATATTGATTATTGATCAATATAAAATTGATAAATAAATCAAAATTCGATAATATATATCACCGCTAGATTCTAGTAATTGTTATATTAATCGTTATGTTCTATAGTATTCAACATTTATATTTATTTGAAATTGATTCTCTATTCTTTATAAATAGCTACGAATAAAAGTTAATAGAAAAGATCCCGGGATCCCTGCGCATCTACAATTTCTCTTATTTAAGCCCGCTTAGCTCAGAGGTTAGAGCATCGCATTTGTAATGCGATGGTCATCGGTTCGATTCCGATAGCCGGCTTTTCTCTATTTGTTTTAGTTTTTACATGATTGATAATGTTCTTTTCTTTCAAAAAGAACATTGAAAAATGAAAAAACTAAAACTTCGGCCCCTTTTTCCAAGGGTCATCGATCCTGTATGTTGTAGGGGCTTCCAATCCAATTTTGGATCAAAGTTGGATAAAGTTAGATCTTGGCATAAAAAATCAAGAACAAGAAGAGGAACCCCCTTTTTGATTTAGATTTCTATATGCGTATACAATACAAAAAAGGGTCTGGAAATTGATACAAGGCATTTCATTATTCTTTGTACTTTGTAGTACAAGACTTCAGCGGATTTCGCTTGATTTATCGCTCAGTTTTAATTTAGGTTTATAGGAAATTCAATAACATATAAAAAAAGGAGTCTTTATGTCACGTTACCGAGGGCCTCGTTTCAAAAAAATACGCCGTCTAGGGGCTTTGCCCGGACTAACGAGTAAAAGGCCTAGAGCCGGAAGCGATTTTAGAAACCAATCGCGCTCCGTAAAAAAATCTCAATATCGAATTCGGTTAGAAGAAAAACAAAAATTGCGTTTTCATTATGGTCTTACAGAACGGCAATTACTTAAATATGTTCGTATCGCCGGAAAAGCCAAAGGGTCAACCGGTTTGGTTTTACTACAATTACTTGAAATGCGTTTGGATAACATTCTTTTTCGATTGGGTATGTCTTCAACTATTCCTCAAGCCCGCCAATTAGTTAACCATCGACATATTTTAGTTAATGGGCGTATAGTCGATATACCAAGTTATCGTTGCAAACCCCGAGATATTATTACAGCAAGGGATGACCAAAAATCTAGATCTCTGATTCAAAATTATCTTGATTCATCCCACCACGAGGAGTTGCCAAAACATTTGACTCTTCACGCATTCCAATATAAAGGATTAGTCAATCAAATAATAGATTGTCAATGGGTCGGTTTGAAAATAAACGAATTGCTTGTCGTAGAATATTATTCTCGTCAGACTTAAACCGAACTAAAATAACGGGCTCGTACAAATTTTCTCCTTTCACCTAAGTTAAGGAAGGCAGGGGATACAAGGTAGGGAGTTTAATCCGGAGAGTTTTTTTATCTCATTCACGTATCATCGATCCGAGGTTAGATTTTTATACCCTGCCTGCACTTTCCCTTTCTTTCCTGTAGTTTCTGTATCACAGAAACTAGGAATTAAGAATCTATCTCAAAAACGCAAAAAAGGGTCTAGCTGCTCGGTATTCATTTTTTTTTCTTGGCTACATTACGGTCAGTAACATTGGTGAATGAGGTCAAGGTACGGAAAGAGAGGGATTCGAACCCCCGGTAAACAAAAGTCTACATAGCAGTTCCAATGCTACGCCTTGAACCGCTCGGCCATCTCTCCTACACAATGATTATGACCGAGAACCCGCGTGAATAGCGAGTTGTTCAAATTTGATTGTTAGATGGGTACGGATAATCTAATCCGTTCTAATTGGAAAAATAGAAACCCTTTCGGCAAAGAAAAAATTCTTCCTTGGGGTCTGGGGAAAAGGATAAAGTTTTTTGTTTGTGAAAAGCAGTTAAGTTAAAGTTAAAAAAAAAATAACCCTATATATCTTGTTTGCAAAGAGTAAGAGTACGCTCCTCTTTATTTTATTAGATTTCTACCCGATTTAATCAACGAATTGGAACGAATGCACGGGCCAGTCCATTTTTTTTTAGGCGTCCGCTTTTATGTTATTTTGTACTGTCCAATTCCTTTGTTTGTGGGATTGTTTTCTCACGAGAGGCAATGAAACGAATTATAGAATGGATTTTTACCTATGCCTAGATCGCGGATCAATGGAAATTTTATTGATAAGACCTTTTCAATTGTAGCCAATATATTATTACGAATAATTCCGACAACCTCAGGAGAAAAAGAGGCATTTACCTATTACAGAGATGGTGCGATTTGATTATTTTTTTATTTAATGCTTTCGGTCTTAGAAGAAAGAAAGCCGATTCGGGATAGAAAAGAACGAAAAAGGATTGTTGAAAAAAATCTACGCTTGTTGAAGGTGAAGTTTATAGAGAAACCCATTCCTTCTGTCGTGTATCCCCGATTAATGCAGCCTCAGATGCTTCAATTGTCAATTCGAGTATTGAGCGAAAGGTTACACCTATGGGTTCTGTATTGCAAGTTAACCCTACTACACCAGTACCAATAGGCGGCATAGGGGAAGAGGCGCTACGGCTAGGAATCAGCAACACGAAAACTTTGTTATAAACAGCCCCTTTCCGTATCGGGATCGGGACAAAGAAGAATGGTTAGGATAACAAACATCCATCTCGTTTGTACTGTGGATACCCGTATAACCATCGAAGACTGTTGAAGTGATTAATCCCTGGAAATTAAGGGGCGTTGAGAACAAAGAAATTGTTGGAGTTTACTGTTTTATCTAGTACCAGTACCAACGCGCGTGCTATTAAGAAAAAAGCTTTTGCAGGAAGGTTGGCTAGAGATTTCTTGTAAAAAAATTAGCCCCACTCAGTTCAGAATGAGAATATTTCAATCGTTTTTGATTCCATGTATTATTCTCATTATGCACGTAAGGGAGGAGCCGTATGAGATTTTCATCTCATGTACGGTTCTGAAACGGAGAATTCTTAGAATCGAATGACGACCGTAACGGATGTCAGCTCAATCTGAAGGCAATTATGCGGAAGCTTTACAGAATTATTATGAAGCTATGCGACTAGAAATTGATCCCTACGATCGAAGTTATATACTCTATAACATAGGCCTTATCCACACAAGTAACGGCGAACATACAAAAGCTTTAGAATATTATTTTCGGGCACTAGAACGAAATCCGTTCTTGCCACAAGCTTTTAATAATATGGCTGTAATCTGTCATTACGTGCGACTATCTCTACTATAGAAAGAAAAAAAATAGGCTTTCTACATATGCATCGTGCAAAAAACGATTTTTATCAGCTGTAGCAAAGAAAGAAACTTCATAGAAGTCGAAATATGAAGAAATCGATATGCCTAGATAGTTGATTCTATGGATAAAGGATCTAATTGATAGAGGAAGCGCCGTAAAGACCAATTCGCGAGGTTTTGGACCGACGCCGATCCAATAAGAACTGCTTTTTTATGTCATGATATGAGATAAAAGTCAGGAATCCACTTCTGTAATAAAGTTGATCCCCTAAGGTATTGAGCAGCGGTGTAGTATCAGATCCCAAAGACAGTAAGTCTTTTCTTTCTTAGTTCTTAGAAAGAAAGGTCTTTTTCAAAGATTCTATATCTATTTTTCTATGAAACTGAGATAGATACCTTTCAGAAAATTATAACTATAGTGGAAATGCTTATATGTTATTCTTCTGACGGTGGGAGAAAAGAGAAAATGAAGGCAAAGCTGAT